TTTTGAGGAAGTATGGGATGGATAAGACTAATTAATTGCTTTTTTATTGAATCCCATCCGAGCGAGATTCAATTACTTGATACAGAATTCAACTATAGATCCAAGAGATTTTATTCTATTTGATGTTTCATCGAATCATGTGATGAATACATGGAACTTTTATCCGGAACTACACTTAACTATCTATCAATTTTCGATTTTCTATCCTTTCCTTATCTCCTGTCTTAGTCTGAGATAGAGAGAGGCATATCTTACTATAATACTATAATAAAATAATACGTGAATTGATGAGTAAAAGTTGAAGAGAGGTGTTTCCTATTTTTAGCGGTACAAATAAGTTCCTGGGGTATTAGAGCATTACCTCATTAGAATATAATGAAGTAAGGGTTGTTCATCAAAGGTGAGTGAAGAGGAAAATAGATAGGAATCGCGAAAGATAGAAAGCTTTGTGGGATTTAGTCACACCATTAGATTCTATTGACAATTCCAAAAAACTGTTCATACTATGAATGAGCATAGTATGGTGGCGATCCGAGCAGGTATGCCCCCATGGTCAAAAGGTGGATGACATTTCCCTTTCACGGAAGTAGTGGGGATTCGATTTCCCCTGGGGGTAGGGTACTATGAGAGGAAGTTGCTCATGGATTATCAATAAGTTTCGAATTGATTCTTCCTGGGTCGATGCCCGAGTGGTTAATGGGGACGGACTGTAAATTCGTTGGCAATTTGTCTACGCTGGTTCAAATCCAGCTCGGCCCAAAAATTCGCCGATCCATCATGAGATTATTTCCAATTTGATTTGTTCTCCCAAAGCATCTGAAACTAGAAAGAAGTAAAAAAAAAAAATAGCTATTATCAATCGATTTGACGCGATTTGACAAACAACCAATAGGATTACTAGCAACCTGTTTCGTTCCCTCTAAAATCAATATTCGCATGGAGATTGATAGTAATATATCACCCCTTTCTCTCTTAGAATACGATGATTCTAGATAGAACTGAACTTGTTTGATTGAATGAAACCGTTCAAAATATGTAGGCCCCACGCCTTATTTATCTGGGATTGTAGTTCAATCGGTCAGAGCACCGCCCTGTCACGGCGGAAGCTGCGGGTTCGAGCCCCGTCAGTCCCGACCTAGAATCTGATGAATCCATCAATTCATCTCTCTATTTTCTGTGAAGAGGGACACGGAGCAGGATCTCCTTCCCGGTGCTGGGTCCTTATTTCTTTTTTGCTTTCCTTTGCCTTTTGGTAATTTCAAGTCATTCAATTTGTACCGTACCGATTGATGGGATGTGGGAGAGACCTATTTAGATTGCTACAATTATTGGTAGCACCCTATTCAATTAAGGATTCCGGGAAATGCCGTACTTGTCTGGGTTTTTCGCTTGCCCCTGATCCATTTTATAGAATAAACATATGTTTTACAGGAGCACAGACACCAATTAGGATTCATATTTTGTTTTTGTACGATACAAAATCAACCCCACTTTCACATAGTTAACCCGGCGGAATGCTTGAAAGGTTCAAAGTACCCCCACTCCCCCTAACTCCGAGTTTCAAGTTTATAGAAAATCAATTTCTAATTGGAAATAATCTATCGCACTCTCAATTCATATTGAATTTTTCATATTATATATCTGTTCTAGGACCGAAAAAGGGGGTATTACTAAAAGAAAGATCAAACAAGGATCTACCAGACTTAGCTTAGTGAGGGAATGGATAATCCTTTTTCTTCCTATTTGAAAGGTCCTATGGAAGAAAGAACAAATTACAAAACAGTCAATTTGTCAAAGTATTGGATCTTTTCTATTGGGATCCGTCCTTATCAAACCTCTTTGTCTTATAAGGAAATTGGGTCATAAAAAACAAAGTTTCGAACGGAATTCCCTCTTTATTTCCATTTCACTTCTACAATATTGATTGGGTTTGTGATCAACGGAAGTGTAAGATAGGTCATATGGTCGTTATATGATTCTATAAAGAAGACGGGGGGGTATAGAAAATAAAAGGAACAAAGAATGAAAAACCAAAGAGGATTCTTGATTGGATCAGGAATTCCATTTTTTATTGCGTATGTATCAAAGATCTTCCTATGTTATACTATTCAATTCTTGATGAAAAATTGATTTGATAGCTGAGATATTGTTATTCATGACATTGATCCAATTTAATACCATCGGGGGGAATTGCATACTATCGAAGTGAGAGACAAAAGATTTAGACTCTCTATGGGATTAGATCCCGAGTTATTATGAAATAAAAAAAAAATGATAAAATCAAATTATGGAAGTAAATATTCTCGCATTTATTGCTACTGCATTGTTCATTCTAATCCCTACGGCTTTTTTACTTATCATTTACGTAAAAACGGTCAGTCAAAAGGATTAATTTGAATCAAGCCCGGCTTCTTAGTCCTTATCAATTGATGGAATAAATGAAAGGAGATTTAAATCTCTAGTCTTAAATGAGCGGACTAGAATCAACAGTTATAGTATATGAAATCCGATAGATAGTATGGTAGAAAGAAATAGATCTATTTCTTTCTACCATACTAAATGTCTATTATTCTATATTCTAGAAAGTGAGACTGATGATTCGGCTGTAGAAATATATATAATATAGGATTCATTTCCTATTGAATATGGATCCATCTATAATATGGATATTCATCCAGGTACATAAAAATCACATATGTCTAATGTATATATAAAAAGTCACCCCCAATTCTGACATAATATCCTAAGAATTCGAGTTTTTTGATCCATCCATTTGATTTGTCGTGATTCCAACCAATCCGAGATAACCGAATGTCCGCTTTGACTCTTATGTCTTATATGTCGTGCGTTGCGGCTCTAATTACTCGGTTTCTTATTTTTTCCAATAGGGAGGGACCCAGGGAGCTGTCGAAGAAATCAAATCAATAGAGGAAGGTCTGGGCATATACCGAATAAAATTCTAGAAAAAAAAAGAAAGCGAGTAATCCCCTTTTTCTCAATCAATCTGACAAAGCAAAATGGACCATTAAGAGATGAGTCAAGCAATTCTATGGGAAATTGTTCAGACAGATTGAGAAAAATCGTAGTAGATTCCAACTATTTCTAACGTGTGAACCATGATATGGACTGAGTCAATAAAGCGTAAATTCAATATGATTTCTCATTTCTAAGAGTCTAAATGCTTGAGCAATAAAGAGGGAAACAAATAAAAAAGGGGGCGGGTTTTTACTCATTGTAATATCCATATCTGATTCTGTTAATAGCTAGTGGCTAGAGTTCATCAAAATAGGAACATGGGATGAATTGAAATATTTCAAATATTTCTTTGATTAAAAAGATATTCTTCATATCTTGCATTTCTAATTTGGAAAAAGGATCTCCTTTTTTTTTATTAATTGAAAAAACGCTTTTGGAGAATGATCTATGAAAGAGACTATTGATAAAGTTCGATTACTCAACTCAATTAGCCGTTACTCTAGAGTCCACTTCTTCCCCATACTACGAGTGAAAGGGAAAATGTAAAGACTACCATTAATGCAGCCCAAGCAAGACTTACTATATCCATATGAATTATGTCCCCTATCTCTATCTCTATAGAATATGAAGATATTCTCCCCTTATTGATCACTAATAATAATCAACTCGATCGATGGCGCAGAGGCAAAAAGGAATTCTAACCGAAGGAAGGTTATTGATGAAGCAATCCAATAAATCTACCCATAACAAGTTCTTATACTGAATTTGTTTGATTCCCCGTTTCACTATCTAATTCAAGGCTCAGTCAGTATAGACTACACTATTAATGTAAGTCCTCACAGCCTAGTTCTTCTATACCATAATCCTCCTTCGAATCCTCGTCGCAAGGATTGACAGCCTTTTATAAAATAGAAAAGCCCCTATTCTGAAAATTGAATAAGTATTGGCAGTTCTAAGTTCTAGCCCTTTTCCTCTGCTTTTGCTGGGCAAGAATTGGGTCATTTGTCTGCTATCAAGAAAGGCATTTCGAGTTTTTATTGGTCAGGCGACACCCGGATTTGAACTGGGGAAAAGGGATTTGCAGTCCCCCGCCTTACCGCTCGGCCATGCCGCCAAAACGAAAAATATAGGGAGATTGGCATTTTTTACATTTTTTATTGGATTCGATGAATCCCATTCTCCTTATGCCTTTTCTAATAAATCTCAAAACCCTTTTTCTTTTTTTTGTTTTTTATTGAAAGAGAAAACAGAAAAGCCAAATTTTCTTTTCTGTCACAGACACAGAAATTCAAAAGAAAGGAAAATTGGAACCATTAACTATAGACTGTGAATTCATGAAAGTTTTGTTTTTTTTTATCTCAAATAGCCTTTCCTTAGTGTCATAAGACAATAAAATTGAGACACAACCCATCAGTGCCAATTATTTTCACTAATTGAATCCTTTTCACTTACAATAATAACAAGAATTATGTGTATATGTCAACCATATAACAAAAATTATTACGCAGATATACCTAATTAGATATCTTATTTATATATGATATTCCTAGAAAGCGATTAAGGGAATGGCCGTGCTTCCGTTCTTCAAAGACTGTCAATCCTTGCGACGAGGATTCGAAGATTGAATCTATTGAATATCCAATAGAAATTAGGATATATAGCGCGGTTGCCAAAGTAAGTAGAATTTGGATAGGCGATTATAGGGATAGCTAAATAGCTGCGTGTTCTTACTAAATACAGTTCCTCTTGCGCACTCCAATTGGATTCCACGAATTCAACTAAGAAACACACCCTATCTCTTCTCTGCGGATCATTTCTGCCTTTATTGCATTCATAGATAGAGCAGGGATCAAAAATCCTGAGTCCATTTACTTTTTTGGTATCCAGCGGGCTCATAATATCATAATAGATAGAAATAGCATCCCTTTTTCTATTCTATTATTACTTTTCTATTCATCTATACAAGATTCCCTAATATAAGTCTAAGTGGCAGAATTTTTTTTTGTTCGGGAATGTTTTATTTTCTCAAGCCATTTCCATTTATTTCTATCTCTTGCAAATTCAAATTTGAGTAGAAAATTCTCTTTCTTTCTTTCTCCGCTCATATTTTAGATATTCCATATATATATGAAGTTGTTTAAAATAAGATTTTATGTGATTCAGTAAACAGAATATCCAGTCCATCATTGCTAGATCGATCCATATGGTTCGATGAAGAATGAGCCAATGAATGGGATTTTTTTGATAAATAGGAAACAAAAGTAAAGATGCTTCGAGATACAAACGAGGGAATGTCCACAGTACCTGGGTTTAGTCAGATACAATTTGAGGGATTTTGTAGGTTCATCAATCAGGGTTTGATGGAAGAATTTGATAAGTTTCCAAAAATTGAGGATAGAGATCAAGAAATGGAATTTCAATTATTTGTGGAAAGATATCAATTGCAAGAGCCTTTAATAAAAGAAATAGATGCTGTGCATGGATCACTCACATATTGTTCGGAATTATATGTACCCGCAGGCTTAAGTTGGAAAACCGGCAAGGATACGCAAGAACAAAACCTATTTATTGGAAACATTCCTCTCATGAATTCCCTGGGAACCTCTATAGTAAATGGAATATACAGAATAGTGATCAATCAAATAGTGCAAAGTCCCGGTATTTATTACCGTTCAAAATTGGACTATACCGGAATTTCGGTCTATACCGCTACCATAATATCAGATTGGGGAGGAAGATCAGAATTAGAGATTGATAGAAAAGCACGGATATGGGCGCGCGTGAGTAGGAAACAAAAAATATCTATTCTAGTCCCATCATCAGCTATGGGTTCGAATCTAAGAGAAATTCTAGAAAATGTTTGCTACCCAGAAATTTTCGTGTCTTTTCCGAATGATAAGGAGAAAAAAAAAATGGGGTCAAAAGAAAATGCTATTTTGGAATTTTATCAACAATTTGCTTGTGTCGGCGGGGACCCAGTATTTTCTGAGTCCTTATGTAAGGAATTACAAAAGAAATTTTTTCAACAAAGATGTGAATTAGGAAGGGTTGGGCGACGAAATATGAACCGGAGATTGAATCTTGATATACCTCAGAACATTCCATTTTTGTTACCACGGGATGTATTGGCAGCTGCGGATCACTTGATCGGAATGAAATTTGGAATGGGTACGCTTGACGATATGAATCACTTGAAAAATAAACGTATTCGTTCTGTAGGGGATCTTTTACAGGATCAATTCGGAGTGGCTATGGTTCGTTTAGAATATGCGGTTCGAAAAACTCTAGGTGGAGCAATTAAGCAAAAAAGGATACCAACTCCTCATTATTTGGTAACTTCAACTCTATTAACAACCACTTATGAATCCTTTTTTGGCCTACACCCCCTATCTCAAGTTTTTGATCAAACAAATCCATTGACACAAATAGTTCATGGGCGAAAATTCAGTTATTTGGGTCCTGGGGGGTTGACAGGGCGAACTGCTAGTTTTCGGATACGAGACATCCATCCTAGTAACTATGGGCGTATTTGCCCAATTGATACATCTGAAGGAATCAATGTTGGACTCGTTGGATCCTTAGCAATTCATGCGAGGCTTGGTCATTGGGGATCTTTAGAAAGACCGTTTTATGAAATTTCTGAGAGATCAAAAAAGGGGCGGGTGCTTTATTTATCCCCAAGTCTGGATGAATACTATATGGTAACGTCAGGAAATTCTTTAGCAGTAAATCGTGGTATTACGGAAGAGCAGGGTGTTCCGGCTCGATACCGTCAAGAATTCCTGACTATTGCATGGGAAGAGATTCAGCTTCGAAGCATTTTTCCCTTCCAATATTTTTCTATTGGAGCCTCCCTCATTCCTTTTGTCGAGCACAATGATGCGAATCGGGCTTTAATGAGTTCTAATATGCAACGTCAAGCAGTTCCGCTTTCTCGATCCGAGAAGTGCATTGTTGGAACTGGGTTAGAAGGCCATGTGGCTCTAGATTCGGGGGTTTCCGTTATAGCCGAACACGGGGGAAAGGTCATTTATGCCAATACTGACAAGATCATTTTATCAGGTAATGGAGACACTCTAAGCATTCCCTTGCTTAGGTATCAACGTTCCAACAAAAATACTTGTATGCATCAAAAAACCCGGGTTCCGCGGGGTAAATGCATTAAAAAAGGACAAATTTTAGCGGAGGGTACTGCTACAACTGGCGGCGAACTCGCTTTAGGAAAAAATATATTAGTGGCTTATATGCCCTGGGAGGGCTACAATTTTGAGGATGCAGTACTCATTAGCGAACGTCTGGTATATGCAGATATTTATACTTCTTTTCATATACGGAAATATGAAATTCAGATTCATGTGACAAGCCAAGGTCCCGAAAGAATCACTAATGACATACCGTACTTAGAGGCCCATTTACTTCGCAATTTAGATAAAAGTGGAATTGTGATGCTGGGCTCTTGGGTAGAAACGGGCGATGTTTTAGTAGGCAAATTAACGCCGCAGATGGCGAAAGAATCCTCATCTGCCCCGGAAGCTAGATTATTACGAACCATACTTGGTATTCCGGTATCCACCACAAAGGAAACATGTCTAAAATTACCCATAGGTAGCAGAGGTCGAGTTATTGATGTGAGATGGGTCCATAAAAAAGGGGGTTACAGTTATAATCCAGAAACGATTCGTGTATATATTTCACAGAAACGTGCAATCAAAGTAGGTGATAAAGTAGCAGGAAGGCATGGGAATAAAGGTATCATTTCCAAAATTTTGCCTATACAAGATATGCCCTATCTGCAAGATGGAACACCTGTTGATATGGTCTTCAATCCATTAGGAGTACCTTCACGAATGAATGTAGGGCAGATATTTGAGTGTTCGCTCGGGTTAGCGGGGGATCTGCTAGACAGGCATTATCGAATAGCGCCCTTTGATGAGAGATATGAGCAAGAGGCTTCGAGAAAACTCGTGTTTTCTGAATTATATGAAGCCGGTAAGCGAACAGCGAATCCATGGGTATTTGAACCCGAATATCCGGGAAAAAGCAGAATATTTGATGGAAGAACGGGGGATCCTTTCGAACAACCTGTTTTAATAGGAAAGGCCTATATCTTGAAATTAATTCATCAAGTTGATGATAAAATCCATGGGCGTTCCACTGGAAAGTACGCGCTTGTTACACAACAAGCTCTTAGAGGAAGAGCCAAACAAGGGGGACAGCGGGTAGGAGAAATGGAAGTTTGGGCTCTAGAGGGATTTGGTGTTGCTCATATCTTACAAGAGATGCTTACTTATAAATCTGATCATGTTCGAGCTCGTCAGGAAGTACTTGATACTACGATCAATGGAGGAAGGATAGCTAAGCCAGAGAAGGATGCTCCAGAATCTTTTCGATTGCTAGTTCGAGAACTACGATCTTTGGCTCTAGAAATGAACCATTTCCTTGTATCTGAGAAGAACTTCCAGATTAATAGGAAGGAAGTTTGATTGGAATGAATCAGAATTTTTCTTCTATGATCGACCGATATAAACATCAACAACTTCGAATTGGATCAGTTTCTCCTCAACAAATAATTGCCTGGGCTAATAAAATCCTACCTAATGGAGAGGTGGTTGGAGAGGTGACAAAACCCCATACTTATCATTACAAAACCAATAAACCGGAAAAGGATGGATTGTTTTGTGAAAGAATTTTTGGGCCTATAAAAAGTGGAATTTGTGCTTGTGGAAATTATCGAGTAATCAGAGATACAAAAGAAGAACCGAAATTTTGCGAACAATGTGGAGTCGAGTTTGTTCATACTCGGGTACGACGATATCAAATGGGATACATTAAACTGGCATGCCCAGTAACTCATGTGTGGTATTTGAAACGTCTTCCTAGTTATATCGCGAATCTTTTAGATAAACCGCTTAAAGAATTAGAGGGCCTCGTATACTGCGATGTGTGATTTGATCGAAATTTTGATTTTACAGATTCGGAATAAGAAACTGTCATCCCGTTCAATCTCATTGGGATGCCCCAGCTCTGACATGTCTCTTGGGAGGAGCAGCATGAAACTCAGAATCCTATTATGGGTGTATTCAATACTCTCAAAATAAGGGGAATTGATCTATGGTTGATTCCATAACAGATAAATAGGAATTGCTAGTTGTACCTCGTTAAAAAGACTTCTTTACGTGGAATTAATCATTCCATATAGAAAGAATTTCTCTTCAAGTAAACAAATATGGCATGGTTGCGAAAGCCTATCTATCGCATATAGGCTTTAAATCATGACATAACCGTCGAGGTTAAGTAGGGACCTAAAAGATCGAACAGAACGATACATAGACAAGTAAATTCCTTCTGAGTTCCGAGGTATTCTTTTAAGAAGGGGATTCCTCATTCGAAGGGAAGTAGACTACTCAATAATTTCCCATTTCATTTATGTCCTAAATTGCCGAATCAGGAATTCATAAAATAGAAATAAAAAGGAAGGATGTATTAATGAAATGTTGGTTGGTCCTCACCGGAAACTTGAGTAAGGAGTAGATCTTGTTGGGGTTTTCTAGAAAAAAAAAAAAATGGGAAAGCGAGAGCCCCCCTTTATCGTTATTTGGCGTAACTACTTGAGCCGGATGAGAGGAAACCCTCACGTCCGATTTTGAAGGGGGGGAAATCCTATAGGAACCTATCCCAATTTTTCCTTTGCGAGGCCTGTTGCTAAAAAACCCACTTTCTTACGATTACGAGGTTCATTCGAATACGAAATACAATCTTGGAAATACAGCATCCCACCTTTTTTTACTACTCAAGGTTTCGATAGATTTCGAAATAGAGAAATCTCGACTGGGGCAGGTGCTATCAGAGAACAATTAGCCGATCTGGATTTGGGACTTATTAGAGATTCTTCATTGGTCGAATGGAAAGACTTAGGGGGCGAAGGGCCCGCCGGTAATGAATGGAAAGAGAGAAAAATTGGAAGAAGAAAGGTTTTTTTGGTTAGACGCATGGAATTAGCTAAGCATTTTATTCGAACAAATGTAGAACCAGAACGGATGGTTTTGTGTCTATTACCGGTTCTTCCTCCCGAATTGAGACCACTCTTTCAGCTAGAGGAGGGTAAACAAATGAATTCGGATATTAATGAACTTTATAGAAGAGTTCTTTTTCGGAACAATACTCTTATCGATCTATTAATACCAAGTAGATTTACGCCGAGGGACTTAGTCAGGTGTCAGGAAAAATTAGTACAGGAAGCCGTGGATACACTTCTTGATAATGGGCTCCGCGGACAACCAATCAGGGACAGTCATAATAAAGTTTACAAGTCTTTTTCAGAGCTAATTAAGGGCAAAGAGGGAAGATTTCGACAGACTCTGCTTGGTAAACGGGTGGATTATTCGGGGCGTTCTGTCATTGTCGTGGGCCCTTCACTTTCATTACATAGATGTGGATTGCCTCGCGAAATAGCAATAGAGCTTTTCCAGACATTTGTAATTCGTGGTCTAATCAGACAACGCGTTGCTTCCAACATAGACGTTGCAAAAAGTAAAATTCTGGAAAAAGAACCAATTGTCTGGGAAATACTTCAAGAAGTTATGCAGGGACATCCTGTATTGCTAAATAGAGCACCTACTTTGCATAGATTAGGCATACAGGCATTCGAACCCATTTTAGTGGAAGGGCGTGCTATTTTTTTACATCCATTAGTTTGTAAGGGGTTTAATGCAGACTTTGATGGGGATCAAATGGCTGTTCATCTACCTTTATCTTTAGAAGCTCAAGCAGAGGCTCGTTTACTTATGTTTTCTCATATGAATCTCCTGTCTCCGGCTATTGGAGATCCCATTTCCGTACCAACCCAAGATATGCTTATGGGCCTGTATCTATTAACAATTGGGAATCCTCGAGGTATTTGTGCAAATAGGTATAATCCATGTAATCGGAGAAACTATCAAAATGAAAAAATTGACGAAAATAGCTATAAGTATACAAAAGAACCCTATTTTTGTAGTTCCTATGACGCACTTGGGGCTTATCGGCAGAAACGAATCAATTTAGATAGTCCCTTGTGGCTCCGGTGGCGACTAGATCAACGCGTCATTGCATCAAGAGAAGTTCCTATCGAAGTTCAATTTGAATCTTTGGGTACCTATGATGAGATTTATGGGCACTATCTGATAGTAAGAAATGTCAAAAAAGAAATGCTTTGTATAGATATTCGAACCACTCTTGGTCATATTTCTTTTTATCGAGAAATAGAAGAAGCTTTACAAGGGTTTTACCGGGCTTGCTCATAGGGTACAATTATATGATATCCATGCCCGTGGAAATTCGATTCGGGCCTCTCTCTATCAATCAACTAGTATCATAATTCCTGAATTTCTACGCGAATCGCGATCGAGGAAAGGAAGTCTTTGAATCACTGACTCAAACTTATTGTGCAATCTTACTCATTGGAATAGGGAGGTACTTATGGCAGAACGGGCCGATCTGGTCTTTCACAATCAAAAAATGGATGGAACTGCCATGAAACGACTTATTAGCAGATTAATAGATCACTTTGGAATGGCATATACATCACATATCTTGGATCAAGTAAAGACTCTGGGTTTCCAGCAGGCCACTGCTACCTCCATTTCATTAGGCATTGATGATCTTTTAACAATACCCTCAAAGGGATGGCTAGTCCAAGATGCTGAACAACAAAGTTTTCTTTTGGAAAAACACCATCAGTATGGGAGTGTACACGCGGTAGAAAAATTACGTCAATCCATTGAGATATGGTATTCTACGAGTGAATACTTGCGCCAAGAAATGAATCTGAATTTTAGGATGACCGATCCTTCTAATCCAGTCCATATAATGTCTTTTTCGGGAGCTAGAGGAAATGCATCTCAAGTACACCAATTAGTAGGTATGAGAGGGTTAATGTCAGATCCCCAAGGACAAATGATTGATTTACCCATTCAAAGCAATTTACGCGAAGGACTCTCTTTAACAGAATATATAATTTCCTGCTATGGAGCCCGGAAAGGGGTTGTGGATACCGCTGTACGAACAGCGGATGCTGGATACCTCACGCGCCGTCTTGTTGAAGTAGTTCAACACATTGTTGTGCGTAGAACAGATTGTGGCACTCTCCGAGGTATTTCTCTAAGTCCCCGAAATGGGATGATAAGAGAAAGATTTTTTATCCAAACATTAATTGGTCGTGTATTAGCAGACGATGTATATATAGGCTCCCGATGCATTGCCATCCGAAATCAAGATATTGGTAGGGGACTTGTGAATCGATTCATAGCCTGTGGAGCGCAGCCAATATCTATTCGAACCCCCTTTACTTGCAAGAGTACATCTTGGATCTGTCGATTATGTTATGGTCGGAGTCCCACTCATGGCGACTTGGTCGAGTTGGGAGAAGCGGTAGGTATTATTGCGGGTCAATCTATCGGGGAACCGGGGACTCAACTAACATTAAGAACTTTTCATACTGGTGGAGTATTTACAGGCGGTACTGCAGAATACGTACGAGCCCCTTCTAATGGAAAAATCAAATTCAATCAGGATTTGCTTCATCCTACACGTACATGTCATGGTCATCCTGCTTTTCTATGTTATATAGCCCTATATGTAACTATTGAGGATCAAGATATTCTACATAATGTGACTATTCCACCAAAAAGTTTTCTTTTAGTTCAAAATGATCAATATGTAGAATCAGAACAAGTGATTGCGGAGATTCGCGCGGGAACATCCACCTTGAATTTGAAAGATAGGGTTCGAAAACATATTTATTCTGACTCAGAGGGAGAAATGCATTGGAGTACCGCGGTGTACCATGCACCCGACTATACATATGGTAATGTTCATCTCTTACCAAAAACAAGTCATTTATGGATAGTATCGGGGGTTCCGTACAGATCCAGTATGCTCTCTGTTTCACTCCACAAGGATCAGGATCAAATGAATGTTCATTCTCTTTCTGCTGAAGGAAAATCCATTTCTAATTCTAATCTATTAGTTCCTAATGATCAAGCAAGATATAACACATTTTTGAGTTCAGAGCCCTTTGGTAAACACGGGGAGAGGATTCTTGATTATTTAGGACCTGGTCGAATCATACCCAACGGTCCTTGTAATCTCACATATACTGCCATTCTCCACGGGAATTCTGATTTCTTTTTCTTGTCAAAGAGGAGAAGAAATCGATTCATCATTCCATTCCAATATAATCAAGGACAAGAAAAAGAACTAATAACCCCCTCGGGTCTCTCGATTGAAATACCTATAAATGGGATTTTCCATAGAAATAGTATTCTTGCTTATTTCGACGATCCCCGATACAGAAGAAAGAGTTCGGGAATTACTAAATATGGGACTATCGAGGCGCCTTCGAGCGTAAAGAAAGAAGATTTGATTGAGTATCGAAGAATGCCAAAATACCAAACGAAAATAGATCAAATTTTTTGCATTCCCGAGGAAGTGCATATTTTACCCGGATCGTCTTCCGTAATGGTACGAAATAATAGTATTATTGGGGTAGATACAGAAATCACTTTCAAAACAAGAAGCCGAGTAGGCGGATTGGTCCAAGTAGAGAAAAAAACAAAAAAGATTGAACTGAAAATATTTTCTGGAGATATTTATTTTCCCGGAGAGACAGATAAGATCTCCTGGCAGAGCGGTATCTTGATACCACCCGGAAGGGAAAAAAAAAATTCAAAGGAATCAAAAGAAGTGAAAAATTGGAGCTATGTCGAACGGATTGCCCCTGCTAAGAAAAGGTATTTTGTTTTAGTTCGACCCGTAGTTAGGTATGAAATCGCGGATGGGATAAATTTCGCAACGCTTTTCCCTCAGGATCCGTTGCAGGAAAGGGATAATGTGCAACTTCGAGTTGTCAATTATATCCTTTGTGGAAATGGCAAACCAATTCGAGGAATTTCTCATACAAATATTCAATTAGTTCGAACTTGTTTAGTATTGAATTGGTGCCAAGAAAAAAAGGGTTCTTCTATGGAGGAGATTCATGCTTCCTTTGTTGAAATAAGGGTAAATGATCTGATTCAAGATTTCATCAGAATGGACTTAGTGAAATCCCCTATTTCGTATACCAGAAAAAGGAATGCTCCGGCAGAGTCCGAGTTGATCCTGGTTAATGGAGCAGATCGCACCAATCCTTTTTATTCCAAGGCAAGGATTCAACAATTGCTTACCCAACAGCAAGGAACTATTCGTACGTTGTTGAATCGAAATAAGGAATGTAAATCTTTGATAATTTTGTCATCATCTAATTGTTTTCGAATAGGCCCATTCGACGATTTCAAATATAAGAATCTAACAAAAAAATCAAATACAAATAAAGGGGATTCCGTACTTCCAATTAGGAATTCATTTGGTCCCTTAGGGGTTGTCCCTAAAATTGCGAATTTTTATTCATTTTACTATTTAATAACTCATAATCAGATCTTGATAAATAAATATTTGCTACTTGACAATCTAAAAGCGGATTTTCAAATACTTCAATATTTTTTAATGGATGAAAATGGGAGAATTTATAATCCTGATCCATGCAGTAACAGGATTTGGAATCCATTCAATTCGAATTGGTATTGTCTCCATCACGATTATTGTGACGAAAGATCAACAATAATTAGCCTTGGACAGTTTTTTTGTGAAAATCTATCTATATCTCAATATGGGACGCCTCTAAAATCTGGCCAGGTTCTGATTATTCATGTTGACTTTTTAGTAATAAGATCCGCTAAGCCCTATTTGGCTATTCCGGGAGCAACCGTTCATGGTCATTATGGAGAAATAATGTACGGAGGAGATCCTTTACTTACATTTCTATATGAAAAATCAAGATCTAGTGATATAACGCAGGGTCTTCCAAAAGTAGAACAAGTCTTAGAAGCGCGTTCGGTTGATTCAATATCAATGAACTTAGAAAAGAGGGTTGAGGGTTGGAACGAATCTATAACAAGAATTCTTGGGATTCCTTGGGGATTCTTGATTGGCGCTGAGCTAACCATATCGCAAAGTCGGATTTCTTTGGTTAATAAGATTCAAAGGGTTTATCGATCCCAGGGAGTGCAGATCCATAATAGGCATATAGAAATTATTGTACGTCAAATAACATCAAAAGTGTTGATTTCAGAAGAGGGAATGTCTAATGTTTTTTCACCTGGCGAGCTAATTGGGTTGTTGCGTGCGGAACGAACAGGGCGTGCGTTGGAAGAAGCGGCCTGTTATCGAGCCGTCTTTTTGGGAATAACGAGGGCGTCTCTGAATACTCAAAGTTTCATATCCGAAGCGAGTTTTCAAGAAACTGCTCGAGTTTTAGCAAAGGCGGCTCTACGAGGTCGTATCGATTGGTTGAAGGGTCTGAAAGAAAATGTTGTTCTGGGGGGTATGATACCGGTTGGTACCGGATTCAAAGGATTAGTGCACCCTTCCAGCCAACACGGCGACATTTCGTTGGAAACGAAAACTAAGAATCTATTCGAAGGGGGTATGAGAGATATTTTGTTCTACCACAAAGATTTTTTTTCTTCTTGTATTCCAATTCCAAAGAATTTTCATGAGATAGATATATCAGAACAATAATTGACAGAATTTATTGATTCCTAAGAAGGGATTCATCCTTTTCATTTCACTTTCACTACCTACTCTTCTTATAAAAAAGAACTAAGGAATAGAAAGGAAGTCATCGCTCGGACCGTGTATCCATGTTAAATCTCCGGTAGAAGGTTCCTTCGGAACAATTTTTTATTTCAGGGTACCTCGTCTCTTAAACAAAAAGAGAAAGTGTGGGGAGAAATGACAAGAAGATATTGGAACATCCAATTAGAAGAGATGATCAAAGCAGGAGTGCATTTTGGTCATGGTACTAAGAAATGGAATCCTAGAATGGCACCTTACATATTGACAAAACGTAAGGGTAGGCATATTACCAATCTTACGAGAACTGCTCGTTTTTTATCAGAAGCTTGTGATTTACTTTTTGATGCATCAAGTAGGAGAAAACAATTCTTACTAGTTGGTACCAAAATCATAGCAACTGATTTAGTAGCATCGGCTGCAATAAGGGCGCGATGTCATTATGTTAATAAAAAATGGCTCGGTGGTATGTCAACGAATTGGTCCACTACGAAAACGAGACTTCAAAAGTTCAGGGACCTGAGAGCGGAACAAAAGAGGGGAAGATTCAACCGTCTTCCTAAAAGAGATGCAGCAATGTTGAAGAGACAATTATCTCACTTGCAAAGATATCTGGGTGGCATCAAATATATGACGGGGGTGCCTGATATTGTAATTATCCTTGATCAGCACGAAGAATATACCGCTCTTCGAGAATGTATCACTTTGGGAATTCCAACAATTTGTTTAATCGATACAAATTGTGACCCGGATCTCGCAGATCTTTCGATTCCCGCCAATGATGACGCTAGGGCGTCAATCCGATTCATTCTTAAAAAACTCATATCTGCAATTTGTGAGGGCCGTTCTAGCTATATAAGAAATTGTTGATTAATAATAAGATAAGTCAATTACTTCAGGAACTCCATGGATTTATCGAATTGGTTACAATTTCTGAATATAACAAAAGAGAAAAAAAGCGCCGGGAATAGTCTGTAATTACTGGGTATCCGAAATATATAAGTGGGTGAGTCGAGAAAGAGATGGTTGAATCAAAATAATGGCTTTTTAAGTTCTATTTCTGTAAGAGGTCAATATGAATCTTCTACCATCTTCCGTCAACACACTAAAAGGGCTATATGATATATCCGGTGTCGAAGTAGGCCAGCATTTTTATTGGCAAATAGGGGGTTTCCAAGTACATGCCCAAGTACTTATCACTTCTTGGTTCGTAATGGCTATCTTACTAAGTTCCGCCACTATAGCCGTTCGAAATCCGCAAACCATTCCTACCGACGGTCAGAATTTCTTCGAATATGTCCTTGAATTCGTTCGAGACTTGAGTAAAACCCAAATTGGAGAAGAATATGGTCCTTGGGTTCCCTTTATTGGAACTATGTTCTTATTTATTTTTGTTTCTAACTGGTCGGGGGCTCTTTTACCTTGGAAAATCATACAATTACCTCATGGGGAGTTAGCCGCGCCCACCAATGATATAAATACTACGGTTGCTTTAGCTTTACCTACGTCAGTGGCATACTTCTATGCGGGTCTTACAAAAAAGGGATTGGGTTATTTTGCTAAATACATTCAACCCACTCCAATCCTTTTACCTATTAACATCCTAGAAGATTTCACAAAACCCTTATCGCTGAGTTTTCGACTTTTTGGGAATATATTGGCCGATGAATTGGTAGTTGTTGTTCTTGTTTCTTTAGTACCTTCAGTGGTTCCTATACCTGTCATGTTCCTTGGATTATTTACAAGTGGTATTCAAGCTCTTATTTTTGCAACTTTAGCCGCGGCTTATATAGGAGAATCCATGGAGGGTCATCATTGACTAGCTTTGCTTTTTTTTTACGTTATCGCAATGCAATGCACGGATAATATATACAAATAGAATAGAGTATATACGATCTAGAATAGTAGTCAAAAAAGGCAAAAAGATTATTTATTATTATTGATATAGTAAAAATAGTAAAAAAGGGAAAGGGATCTCAAAGAGTTTTTTCCTAGGATTCCCTTTTTTTTGACCGATTTCTGTCATATCCCTTCCAATGAATATTCTATTTTGATTTGTTCAGTCAATCACACTATGACGATTTATTATTTGTATTTTGTATTAAGAAGTCTTATCTTATCTTATCTAGTCCCGGCATGCTATTCTATTAAACAAAAAACGCGGTTTTACAGTCCCACTTCCTTTGAGTTTCAACGATTGGTCAAAATTCAAATGAATTGCGTGCAATTAGATATCAAATCTTTCTATTCTAGGGAATGATTCATACAAATGAATTTGTCTCTTTTCTCTTTGTAGTCATGCGGGATAATGATAAAGAAAAGTAAACGAATATGAACTTCATAAAAATAGGTTAGGGGGTCGAACTAAGTATATGGAATGGCTATAAACCAACTCTTATCTATCTTTAGAAAAAGGATAAAATCTCGTGGCCCGTGGAATAGAAGATCGAAATCTTTGGTTTACGTTATGGAAGAAACACGTGTATATGGGATAGTAGATAGTGACTAGTTATCTATATGAACGACCTATATCTCTTTTGTCCTTCCCCACACCATACCATGAATTTCGATGGGGATTCCAATAGAATAGAAAGTCCCTCTTTTTCGTTTGGGCCGAATGAATAAACAGACGAAAGCAGGCATATCGAATCAAAGAGAAAGGATGAAGAAATGAAAGAGGGCTTTCGGAATAAAGAAATGGAAGACCCAGAACCCTATGAATTGATAAAAAAACTCCACGGATAGGAATGAAAAATGAGATATCCAAGTTGTTCTGACGATTCCATATTCTCATTACTTGAATTTTCACTCATAGGTCTTAGTTATTTCGACCGGCTCGATCTTACTTTAGGAGTGGAAGGAAGAATAAGTCATAATTCAATGGTTTATTGTATCATTAACCATTTCTTTCTTTTTTGCAAGGAACTTACCATGAATCCACTGATTGCTGCCGCTTCCGTTATTGCTGCTGGATTGGCCGTAGGGCTGGCTTCTATTGGACCTGGAGTTGGTCAAGGTACTGCTGCGGGACAAGCCGTCGAAGGTATCGCGAGACAACCCGAAGCAGAGGGTAAAATACGAGGTACTTTATTGCTCAGCCTGGCTTTTATGGAAGCTTTAACAATTTATGGACTGGTCGTGGCATTAGCACTTTTATTTGCAAATCCTTTTGTTTAGTTTCATCCTCGAAATAGAAATGGGAAATTCTTTTCTTTTTTTTTTATCTCAGTCTTGGGTCTTGTCGCTTGCTTTTTCGAATTTTATCAAAATTGAACTCCTACAATTCATACCTTTCAATTATTCGTTGAGACAATACTCCGGGAAGGACTTATTTGAGGATGAGGAATTCAATTAGCGGATTCACTCGCCTTCTCCCCTTCTTAGTCCAAAGGAAACTCCTTTTTTTGTTTTTAGGAAGTGCTGCTACAAATGAGGCATTTCGCAATGGACATAAGGCCTGGGACCTAATACTAAGCAAATTCAGTATTTTCTTATTGGGTTGGGAACTTGAATTGAAATAAGAAAGAAATAGGAATTTCCAGAATTCCTATATTCTATATTGAATACTGATAAATGAAATCGAAATAAGTCAATAAAAAAATCAAATAAACAAAAAAAAATGGGGGGCAAAGTACTATAAGCTCTGGTCAAGTAGTACTATCTATAAGAGGAGATCATATGAAAAATGTAACCGATTCTTTCGTTTCCTTGGGTCACTGGTCATCCGCCGGGAGTTTCGGATTTAATACCGATATTTTAGCAACAAATCCAATAAATCTCAGTCTAGTACTTGGCGTATTGATCTTTTTTGGAAAGGGAGTGTGTGCGAGTTGTTTATTTCAATACAAGGCTGGATTCAACCAGCTGCACTTTTTTTTTCTTTAGAACTTGAAAATAAAGGTGTACTATCTGGCGAATTACTTCTGAATTAATTCGTAAATCATATGTACGAACCATAGCATTTCGTGACTCATTGGGAAATCGACTTTGATTCTCTATCAACCAATAATGTGGGATCCTTAAGATGGTTAAAACTCAATTGTTTGAAGTCCAGGCGCAACATTGGTATTCTTTCTACCACTATATTAGTTTAGTATAGTGATGCTTTCAAAATAAATAGTTGCAATTTATCCGATTCCGATATAGAACACTCATATCGATATAAAGGGTTTGAACCATTTACTGGAAAGGGGGCACCCCTGTCCTTTTTTTACCCAATGCTGAATTGACAACCTGTACATAAAATAAGAGGAATTTTTGGATTTGGAGAAAAAAAGAAACAACCTTGCTGAGAATTACAGATTTTTTTCTGGTCGGTAGAGTCCTCCAAAAATCCTGGTCTTGGATCAACGATTCGTTTCTATATTATATTGTGG